AATGAATTGCCTGATAAAAAGGATTACCTTGATAGGGTAAATCATGTAATTATATTACATTCATTATTTATTATATTTAATAGAATTAAACTATTTCTAAAAGTATCAAAAACTTTTGTGCATCATACACTAAAATATAATTTATATCTATATATAAAAAGATAAGCTAACTAAGCTACTGGGCTCATACCCCATTTATAAAGGTTTTAATCCTTTTCTTTTTAATTATTAATAATTCTTCAAAAATTATATTTTTAAATATTTTAATAATAGGAACTTTAATTTCCATTTCAGCTAACTCCTGATTAGGAGCTTGAATAGGATTAGAAATTAATTTATTAGCTTTTATTCCCCTAATAAGAGATAATAAATTAATATCAACAGAAGCTTCATTAAAATATTTCTTAACACAAGCATTAGCTTCTTCCGTATTTTTATTTGCTGTGATTTTATTTTTATTAAATTCACATAAAACAAATTCAAATTATTTTATAGAAATAATTTTATTTTCTTCACTTCTCTTAAAAAGAGGATCAGCTCCATTTCATTTTTGATTTCCTAATGTTATAGAAGGATTATCATGATTTAATGCATTAATTTTAATGACTTGACAAAAAATTGCTCCATTAATATTAATTTCTTATATTATCTTTAAACCATTAATTATTTTAAGAATTATTTTATCAAGAATTATTGGAAGTTTAGGAGGATTAAATCAAACATCTTTACGAAAATTAATAGCTTATTCATCTATTAATCATTTAAGATGAATACTTATAGCAATATATAATAGAACAACATTGTGAATAACTTATTTTAGATTTTATTCTTTATTAACATTTTCTATAATTTTTATATTTAATATATTTAAAATTTCTCATATTAATCAATTATTTTCATTATTTTATTATGAAAAAACAATAAAATTTATATTATTTTTTAACTTATTATCTTTAGGAGGATTACCTCCTTTTTTAGGATTTCTACCTAAAATATTAGTTATTCAATCTTTAACATTAAATAATCAATTATTTTTATTAACAATTATAGTAACTATAACTCTAATTACATTATATTTTTATATACGATTATGTTATAGTGCTTTCATAATAAATTATTATGAAAATAACTGATTAACATATTCTATTTATAATTTATTTAAATTAAAGAGTTTTTTAATTTTTTCTTTTTTTTCTTTATTTGGTTTATTTATAGTAATTTCTTTATATTTTATATTTTAAAAGGCTTTAAGTTAAAAAAACTAATAGCCTTCAAAGCTATAAATATAAGAAAAATCTTTTAAGCCTTATAAATAAGCTTCAGTAAAATTTACTCCTTTAGAATTGCAGTCTAATATCATATTTATATGACTATAAAGCCTTATTTTTGATTAAAGAGAATAACTCTCATGAATAGATTTACAGTCTATTGCCTAAACTTCAGCCATTTAATCGCAACAATGGTTATTCTCTACTAATCATAAAGATATTGGTACATTATATTTCATTTTCGGAGCATGATCAGGAATAATTGGAACATCATTAAGAATTCTAATTCGAGCTGAATTAGGTCATCCAGGAGCATTAATTGGTGATGATCAAATTTATAATGTAATTGTTACAGCTCATGCATTTATTATAATTTTCTTTATAGTAATACCTATTATAATTGGAGGATTTGGAAATTGACTTGTTCCTTTAATATTAGGTGCTCCTGATATAGCTTTTCCTCGAATAAATAATATAAGTTTTTGATTATTGCCCCCTGCTTTAACATTATTATTAGTTAGTAGAATAGTAGAAAACGGAGCTGGAACAGGTTGAACTGTTTACCCTCCTTTATCATCTAATATTGCTCATGGAGGAGCTTCTGTAGATTTAGCAATTTTCTCTCTTCATTTAGCTGGAATTTCATCTATTTTAGGAGCTGTAAATTTTATTACTACTGTAATTAATATACGATCAACTGGAATTACTTTTGATCGAATACCATTATTTGTGTGATCTGTAGTAATTACAGCTTTATTATTACTTTTATCATTACCTGTTTTAGCTGGAGCTATTACTATATTATTAACAGATCGAAATCTTAATACTTCATTTTTTGATCCTGCGGGTGGAGGAGATCCAATTTTATATCAACATTTATTTTGATTTTTTGGTCATCCAGAAGTTTACATTTTAATTCTTCCAGGATTTGGAATAATTTCTCATATTATTAGTCAAGAATCAGGAAAAAAGGAAACATTTGGTTCATTAGGAATAATTTATGCTATATTAGCAATTGGATTATTAGGATTTATTGTTTGAGCTCATCATATATTTACTGTTGGAATAGACGTTGATACACGAGCTTATTTTACTTCAGCAACTATAATTATTGCTGTACCAACAGGTATTAAAATTTTTAGTTGATTAGCTACTCTTTATGGAGCTCAATTAACTTACTCCCCTGCAATTTTATGAGCTTTAGGATTTGTATTTTTATTTACAGTAGGAGGATTAACAGGAGTAGTTTTAGCAAATTCTTCAGTTGATATTATTTTACATGATACATATTATGTTGTAGCTCATTTTCATTATGTTCTATCTATAGGAGCTGTATTTGCTATTATAGCAGGATTTGTACATTGATATCCTTTATTTACAGGATTAACATTAAATAATAAGCTTTTAAAAAGTCAATTTGTTATTATATTTATTGGAGTAAATTTAACATTCTTCCCTCAACACTTCTTAGGATTAGCTGGAATACCTCGACGATATTCTGATTATCCAGATGCTTATACAACTTGAAATGTTATTTCTACTATTGGTTCAACTATTTCTTTATTAGGTATTTTATATTTTTTCTATATTATTTGAGAAAGTTTAGTTTCCCAACGACAAGTAATTTTTCCTATTCAATTAAATTCATCAATTGAATGATTACAAAATACACCACCTGCTGAACATAGTTATTCTGAATTACCTTTATTAACAAATTTCTAATATGGCAGATTAGTGCAATGGATTTAAGCTTCATATATAAAGTAGTTTACTTTTGTTAGAAACAAATGTCAACATGAGCTAATTTAGGTTTACAAGATAGTTCTTCTCCTTTAATAGAACAATTAATTTTTTTCCATGATCATGCACTTTTAATTTTAGTTATAATTACAGTATTAGTTAGATACTTAATATTAATATTATTCTTTAATAACTATGTAAATCGATTTTTACTTCACGGACAAACAATTGAAATTATTTGAACAATTCTTCCCGCTATTATTTTATTATTTATTGCTTTTCCATCATTACGACTTCTTTATTTATTAGATGAAATTAATGAACCTTCAATTACATTAAAAGCAATTGGACATCAATGATATTGAAGTTATGAATATTCTGATTTTGTTAATATTGAATTTGATTCATATATAATTCCTACAAATGAATTACCAATAGATAATTTTCGATTACTTGATGTTGATAATCGAGTAATATTACCAATAAATTCTCAAATTCGAATTTTAGTAACAGCTGCTGATGTTATTCATTCATGAACTATTCCTGCATTAGGAGTAAAAGTAGATGGAACTCCAGGTCGTCTAAACCAAACTAACTTTTTAATTAATCGACCTGGATTATTTTATGGACAATGTTCAGAAATCTGTGGAGCAAATCATAGTTTTATACCTATTGTAATTGAAAGAATTCCAGTAAATTATTTTATTAAATGAACTTCTAATGTTAATTCTTCATTAGATGACTGAAAGCAAGTACTGGTCTCTTAAACCATTATATAGTAAATTAGCACTTACTTCTAATGAAAAAATTAGTTAAAATATATAACATTAGTTTGTCAAACTAAAATTATTAATTTATTAATATTTTTTAATTCCACAAATAGCACCTATTGGTTGATTAAGTTTATTTATTATTTTTTCAATTGCATTTATAATTTTTAATATAATAAATTATTATTCATATAATCCTACTATACCTAAATCTAATTTAATTAACAAAAATAATTTAATTAATTCTATAAATTGAAAATGATAACAAATTTATTTTCTGTATTTGATCCTTCTTCAAGAATTTTTAATTTATCATTAAATTGATTAAGAACTTTTTTAGGAATTTTAATGATTCCATCTATATATTGATTAATACCTTCTCGATATAATATTTTTTGAAATAATATTTTAGCTACATTACATAAAGAATTTAAAACATTATTAGGGCCAATAGCAATAAACGGTTCTACTTTCATTTTTGTTTCTTTATTCTCAATAATTTTATTTAATAATTTTATAGGTTTATTTCCATATATTTTTACTAGTACTAGTCATTTAACTCTAACTCTTACATTAGCACTTCCTTTATGATTATGTTTTATGTTATTTGGATGAATTAATAATACTCAACATATATTTGCACATTTAGTTCCACAAGGAACTCCTGCAATTCTAATACCTTTTATAGTATGTATTGAAACTATTAGTAATGTTATTCGACCTGGAACTTTAGCAGTTCGACTAACAGCTAATATAATTGCAGGTCATTTACTATTAACTTTATTAGGAAATACTGGTCCTTCTCTTTCAACTATTTTATTAGGTTTATTATTAATTGTACAAATTGCTTTATTAGTTTTAGAATCTGCTGTAGCTATAATTCAATCTTATGTATTCGCAGTTTTAAGAACTTTATATTCTAGAGAAGTAAATTAATGTCAACTCATTCAAACCACCCATTTCATTTAGTAGATTATAGACCATGACCTTTAACTGCTTCAATTGGAGCAATAACAACAGTAGCAGGAATAGTAAAATGATTTCATCAATATGATAATTCACTATTTTTATTAGGAAATATTATTACTATTTTAACTGTTTATCAATGATGACGAGATGTATCTCGAGAAGGTACATTTCAAGGATTACATACATTAGCAGTTACTACAGGATTACGATGAGGAATAATTTTATTTATTCTTTCAGAAGTTTTATTTTTTGTTTCTTTCTTCTGAGCTTTTTTTCATAGTAGTTTATCACCATCAATTGAATTAGGAGCAATATGACCACCTATAGGAATTACTCCTTTTAATCCTTTTCAAATTCCTCTTTTAAATACAATTATTTTATTAACTTCAGGAATTACTGTAACTTGAGCTCATCATAGTTTAATAGAAGGAAATCATTCTCAAACTACTCAAGGACTATTTTTTACTGTTCTATTAGGAATTTATTTTACAATTTTACAAGCATACGAATATATTGAAGCTCCTTTTACAATTGCAGATTCTGTTTATGGATCTACATTTTTTATAGCAACAGGATTTCATGGAGTACACGTATTAATTGGAACTACTTTCTTATTAGTTTGTTTAATTCGTCATTTAAATAATCATTTTTCAAAAAATCATCATTTTGGATTTGAAGCTGCTGCATGATATTGACACTTTGTTGATATTGTATGATTATTCCTTTATGTTTCAATTTATTGATGAGGAGGATAAATAATTATTTATATAGTATAAAAAGTATATTTGACTTCCAATCAAATGGTCTATTATTAATAGTATAAATAATTTTTTCAATTTTATTAATTAGAATAATTATTATATTAATTTCTATAGTTGTAATACTTTTAGCTTCAATTTTATCAAAAAAAACTATTGTTGATCGAGAAAAATCTTCACCTTTTGAATGTGGATTCGATCCAAAATCATCATCTCGATTACCTTTTTCATTACGATTTTTTTTAATTACAATTATTTTTTTAATTTTCGATGTAGAAATTGCCTTAATTCTACCAACAATTTTAATTATTAATTTTTCTAATATTATAATTTGAGCTATTACTTTATTTACTTTTATCTTAATTCTTTTATTAGGATTATATCATGAATGAAATCAAGGAATATTAAATTGATCAAATTAAAGGGTTGTAGTTAATTATAACATTTGATTTGCATTCAAAAAGTATTGAATTTCAATCTACCTTGAATATGAAGCGATATATTGCAATTAGTTTCGACCTAATCTTAGGTAAATTACCCTTATTCTTCCTTAAAATTTAATTGAAGCCAAAAAGAGGCTTATCACTGTTAATGATAGAATTGAGTATTAACTCCAATTAAATTTGAAGTATGATGTTCAAGTAAAAGCTGCTAACTTTTTTCTTTTAATGGTTAAATTCCATTTATACTTCTAATTTATATAGTTTAACAAAAACATTACATTTTCATTGTAAAAATAAAAAATTATTTTTTATAAATTACTAAAATTAATTCACTATATTCAAAGATTAATTAATCTCCATAACATCTTCAGTGTCATACTCTAAATATAAGCTATTTGAATATAAAATTATTATATATATAAATATAATAATTACTCAAAAAATAAAACTTAATAAATAAATTTTTAAATTATTATTTTGTAATAATTGATTAAATTGAGAATTTTTAACTAAATTATAATAAAGTTTTTGTCCACCAAAATATTCTGATCAACCTTGATCAAAAGATTTTACAACTATATTTCCTATAACTAAAGGATAATTTACAATACCATAAGTAGAAATACTAGGTATAAATCATATTGAGCCTAAAAAATTAGAAGAATTATAATTATTTAAAGCCTTATTATAAAAATATAAAGAAACATTAGAAATTAAATATCCTACTAATCCACCAATAATACAAACAAATAAAGTTAATAATTTTAATGATTTTGGTAATACAATTACTAAAGGTGTAGGAAAAATTAATCATCTTAATATTCTTCCTCCAATAATTCTTATTACTAATAAACCTATTATACCCTTTAATATAATTCATCTCTCATCATTTAATATATTTAAAGATGAAAAATTAGAAACACCTGTTATTGAATAATATACTAAACGAAAAGAATAACATACTGTTAATCCAGTTGAAAAAAAATAAAGAAAAAATGAAAAAACATTTATATAAGATAAACTTACTATTTCTAAAATTAAATCCTTAGAATAAAATCCAGCCAAAAATGGCATTCCACATAAAGCTAAATTAGCAACATTAAAACATGAAGAAGTTAAAGGTATTATAGTACTTAAATTTCCTATTAAACGAATATCTTGACAATTATTTATATTATGAATAATTGCCCCAGCACATATAAATAATAAAGCCTTAAATAATGCATGAGTTAATAAATGAAAAAAAGCTAACTTATAATAACCTATAGATAAAATTCTTATTATTAATCCTAATTGACTTAATGTAGATAAAGCAATAATTTTTTTTAAATCAAACTCATAATTTGCCCCTAATCCTGATATAAATATAGTTAAACCAGAAACTAAAAGTAAAAAATTTCCTATTCAAGAATTTCTTAATACAATATTAAAACGAATTAATAAATAAACCCCAGCAGTTACTAAAGTAGAAGAATGAACTAAAGCAGAAACAGGAGTTGGAGCTGCTATAGCAGCAGGTAATCATGAAGAAAAAGGAATTTGAGCTCTTTTAGTTATTGCTGCTAATATAATTAAAAACCCAACAATTAATATTTCTGTATTATTTTTCATAACTTCTAAATAGAATACATAATTTCATCTTCCATAATTTAATATTCAAGCAATAGCTAATAATAATGCAACATCCCCAATTCGATTTGATAAAGCTGTTAATATACCAGCATTATAAGATTTTACATTCTGAAAATAAATTACTAAACAATATGATACTAAACCTAAACCATCTCATCCTAACAAAATTCTAATTAAATTAGGACTAATAATTAATAATATTATTGAACTTACAAATATTAAAACTAATATAATAAATCGATTAATTTTATAATCTCTTTCTATATATTCTTTTCTATAATAAATTACTAAAGAAGAAATTATTAATACAAAAGATATAAAAATTAATCTTATTCAATCAAATAATAATGTTATCACAATACTTATTGAATTTATAGAAACAACTTCTCATTCAATAAAAATAGAATAATCTTCTATAATAAAAATTACCCCTATAATAAAACTTAATAAACAGAAAAAAAATAAAGAAAAAAAACTAATAGTACAAATTGATATATATTTCACGATCTAAAAAGATTTTATCTTATCATTGACACCACAAATCAATATTTTCATTAAACTATTTAAATATAATCATAATATAACTATATCTCTTTTTAAAATTAATAAATTTAAAGGAAATCAATGTAAAAATAATAATAAATATTCACGAATTAAACCTCCACTAAATGAATATACACCAGAAAATAACTTTCCATGTTGACTATATGCATATAAATATAAAGTATAAGCAGCTCTAAAAAATGATAGTAAAGATAATATTAATATAGTTACTCATGATCAACTAACAATTCTATTAATTAAAGAAATTTCCCCTAATAAATTTAAAGTTGGAGGTGCCGCTATATTAGCAGAACTTAACAAAAATCATCATAAAGCCATTGAAGGTATAAAATTTAATATACCTTTATTAATTAATAAACTTCGACTTCCTATTCGTTCATAAGAAATATTTGCTAAACAAAATAAACCTGATGAACATAATCCATGAGCAATTATTAATGTATAAGAACCACAAATTCCTATATAATTTAAAGTTATCAAACCAGCTAACACAATTCCTATATGAGCAACTGATGAATAAGCAATTAAAGCCTTCAAATCAGTTTGACGTAAACAAATTAAACTAACTAAAACTCCCCCTACTAATCTAATTCTAATTCAAATAAAATTAAATTTTATTCCTAATAATTGTAAAAATGGAAATACTCGTAATAAACCATATCCACCTAATTTTAATATAATTCCAGCTAAAATTATTGATCCAGAAACAGGAGCTTCTACATGAGCTTTTGGTAGTCATAAATGAACTAAAAATATTGGTATTTTAACCAAAAAAGCTATTACTAAAGAAAAATATAAAATTTCATAATTAAATATATAATTATTTAATAAATAAAAATTTATTAATCCTGTAATTTTATATAAATAAAAAATTCCAATTAATATTGGTAAAGAAACTAATAAAGTGTAAAATAATAAATAAATCCCAGCTTGTAAACGTTCAGGTTGATATCCTCAACCTAAAATTAAAAATAAAGTAGGAATTAATCTACTTTCAAAAAATAAATAAAACATAAATAATCTTATTCTTCTAAAAGTTAATACCAATATAATTAATAATAATAAAATATTTAATAAAAATAAATTAGTATAATTTCTATATTTAAAAATTGATTCACTTGCCATTAACATTAAAGAAACAATTCATAAACTTAATAAAATTAATCCATAAGAAATAATATCACAACCAAATAAATATGAAATTCTTATAAAATAATTAGAAAAATTATTTATTAAAATAAAAATAAAACTTAATAAAAATAAAAATATTTGAACCATTCAATAGGCATTGTTAATAAAACATAAAGGAAATAAAAATAAAATTCTAAAAATAATTTTTAACATTGTAAAATATTAAATCTTTGAAAATAATCATTTCCATGAGTACGAATTATTGAAACCAAAACTGAAAGACCTAATGCTCCTTCACATACTCTAAAAGTTAAAAATATTATTCTAAAAAAATTTTCAAAATTTATTATATTTAAATAAATAAATAATAATAAAAATAATCTTAATACAATATATTCTAAACTTAATAATATTGATAACAAATGTTTACGATTAGAAACAAATGTTAATACTCCTATAATAAATAAAATTCTTAATAAATTTCAATTCAAAATTATTAACATTAGTTTTAATAGTTTAATAAAAACATTGGTCTTGTAAATCAAAAATAAGAAAATATCTTTTAAAACTTCAAGAGAAAAGAAATTCTTTATCATTAATCCCCAAAATTAATATTTTAATTAAACTACCTCTTGATATTTTACAATTAATTTTAATATCATTAATATTCATTTTTAATTTTATTTTTATAAATATAAAACATCCATTAGCTATAGGACTAACTTTATTAATTCAAACTTTTTTAATTTCAATAATAACAGGATTAATAAGTAAAAGATTTTGATTTTCATATATTTTATTTTTAGTATTTATTGGTGGAATATTAGTATTATTTATTTATGTAACATCTTTAGCATCAAATGAAATATTTTCATTTTCTATTAAATTATTAATAATCTCAATTATTTTTATTTTTATTACATTATTAACAATTTATTTTATTGATAAAAATCTTTTAATACAATATTCAAATTATGAAATTAATACAATTAATAATATAAATTCATATTTAATAGAAAATTCATTATCATTAAATAAATTATATAATTATCCAATAAATTTATTAACAATTCTATTAATAAATTATTTATTAATTACATTAATTGCAGTTATTAAAATTACTAAATTACATAAAGGACCTTTACGAACTATATTTAACTAATGAATAAACCTTTACGAATTAAACACCCAATTTTTAAAATTGCTAATAATGCATTAGTAGATTTACCAGCTCCAAGTAATATTTCTTCATGATGAAATTTTGGATCATTACTTGGTTTATGTTTAATCATTCAAATTTTAACTGGATTATTTCTAGCAATACATTATACAGCAGATGTAAATATAGCTTTTAACAGAGTTAATCATATTTGTCGAGACGTTAATTATGGTTGATTATTACGAACTATACATGCTAATGGTGCATCATTTTTTTTTATTTGTATTTATTTACATATTGGTCGAGGAATTTATTATGGATCTTATTTATATACTCCAACCTGATTAGTAGGAGTAATTATTTTATTTTTAGTTATAGGAACTGCTTTTATAGGATATGTTTTACCATGAGGTCAAATATCTTTTTGAGGTGCAACAGTAATTACTAATTTATTATCTGCAATTCCATATTTAGGAATTGATTTAGTACAATGAGTATGAGGAGGATTTGCTGTAGATAATGCTACATTAACTCGATTTTTTACTTTCCATTTTATTTTACCTTTCATTGTATTAGCAATAACTATAATTCATTTACTATTTTTACATCAAACAGGATCTAATAATCCTATTGGATTAAATTCAAATATTGATAAAATTCCATTTCATCCTTATTTTACTTATAAGGACATTGTTGGATTTATTATTATACTAATAATTTTAATTTTATTAGTATTAATTAATCCTAATTTATTAGGAGATCCAGATAATTTTATTCCAGCTAATCCTCTTGTAACTCCAGTTCATATTCAACCTGAATGATATTTTTTATTTGCTTATGCTATTCTTCGTTCAATTCCAAATAAATTAGGAGGAGTAATTGCCTTAGTATTATCTATTGCTATTTTAGCAATCTTACCATTTTATCATTTAAGAAAATTCCGAGGAATTCAATTTTATCCTTTAAATCAAATTTTATTTTGAATAATAGTAGTTACAGTAATTTTATTAACATGAATTGGAGCCCGACCAGTAGAAGATCCTTATGTTTTAGTAGGTCAAATTTTAACAGTTATTTATTTTTCTTATTTTATATTTAATCCATTAATTATTAAATGATGAGATAATTTATTAAATTAAGTTAATGAGCTTGAAATAAGCATATGTTTTGAAAACATAAGATAGAAATTTAATTTTCTATTAACTTTTATACTAAAAAAAATTCACTATAAAATAAAAAATAATAAAAGCTTCAATCCAACAAAAAATATTAAAAAATTTAATGAAAAAGGTAAAAAACTTTTTCATGCTAAATACATTAATTTATCATAACGAAATCGAGGTAAAGTACCACGAACTCAAATAAATATAAATGAAATAAAAGTTAATTTTACATAAAAAAAAAGTGAAAAAACATCTCTTCCTAAAAATATTACACAAAATAATATTCTTATAAATAAAATACTTGCATATTCAGCTAAAAAAATTAAAGCAAATCCTCCACTTCTATATTCTACATTAAATCCTGAAACTAATTCAGATTCACCTTCTGCAAAATCAAAAGGAGTTCGATTTGTTTCTGCTAAAGAAATTCTAAATCAAACTAAAGCTATAGGAAATAAAATAAATAAAAATCAAATAAATAATTGATATTTATAAAATATTAATATATTATAACTCCCAATTAAAAAAATAAATCTTAATAAAATTAATGCTATTCTTACTTCATAAGAAATAGTTTGAGCAACTGCTCGTAATCCTCCCAATAAAGCATAATTAGAATTTGATGATCATCCAGCAATTATTACAGTATAAACTCCTAATCTAGTACAACATATAAAAAATAATAATCCTAAATTAAAAGAAAATAGTTTAATAAATAAAGGTATACATATTCAAACTAATAAAGATAAAAATAATGAAAAAATAGGAGAAAAATAATAAGAAATATAATTAGATAATAAAGGATAAGTTTGTTCCTTAGTAAATAATTTAATTGCATCACAAAAAGGTTGAGGAATTCCTATAATACCTACCTTATTAGGTCCTTTTCGAATTTGAATATAACCTAATACCTTACGCTCTAAAAGTGTTAAAAAAGCTACTCTTACTAATACAAAAATAATTAATAATAATCTTCTAATAATAAATAAAATATTTTCCATAAAAAACAAGTACTATTTGTAATAAAAATCACATATATAAATTCTAAATTTATTGCACTAATCTGCCAAAATAGTTATATTATTAATATTCAATATAAAAATAATTATTTATTAAATATTAGGTCCTTTCGTACTATAATATTTTAATTTTTTAAAGATAGAAACCAACCTGGCTTACGCCGGTCTGAACTCAGATCATGTAAGAATTTAAAAGTCGAACAGACTTAAAATTTAAGCGGCTACACCTAAAATTATATCTTAATCCAACATCGAGGTCGCAATCTTTTTTATCGATATGAACTCTCCAAAAAAATTACGCTGTTATCCCTAAAGTAACTTAAATTTTTAATCGTTAGTAACGGATCAATTATTCATTAATTAATGATTATTAAAATTAAAAGTTTATTAAATTTTAATATCACCCCAATAAAATATTATTAATTATTAAAATAAAAAAATTCTACAAAATTATAATAATCTAAATATAAAGATTTATAGGGTCTTCTCGTCTTTTAAATACATTTTAGCTTTTTGACTAAAAAATAAAATTCTATTATAAATATTTATGAAACAGTTAATATTTCGTCCAACCATTCATACCAGCCTTCAATTAAAAGACTAATGATTATGCTACCTTTGCACAGTTAGTATACTGCGGCCATTTAAAAATTTCAGTGGGCAGGTTAGACTTTAAATTAAATTCAAAAAGACATGTTTTTGTTAAACAGGCGAATATTAAATTTGCCGAGTTCTTTATAAAAACTTATCAAATTAAAATATTTATACATTCTAATATACTAATTTTATCATTATTATTTTATTTTTCATATTAAAATAAATACTTTAATAAATTAATCAAAATCAAATAAATAATTTTTTTAATTAAATAAATTAAAACAATTTTTTTAATAATAGCTATTTCTAAGCTTATATTTATAAATATATTTATTTATTTTTAATATTTTATTTTACAGCTTATCCCATAAAATATTAAAATTAAATACTTATTAAATTAATTTAACTAACTTAATAATATAAAATTTCTAAATTAAATTTATTTCTTAAAGAACTAGATACCTTTAAAACCGAATAACATTTCATTTCCAATATATTATTTTAAATAATTTTATCACATTAACTTAAATAATATATTAACTCTTTTAAAATCGAGAAAATTAAATTAATTAATTTTTATTTAATAAACCCTGATACACAAGGTACAATAAATTAAATTTTCTTTTAAAATAATAATTTTTCAAATTATTTCAATTTTCTTTTACAATACTATTAAACTATAATTAATATTATTTGTTATTTATAAAATACTAAAACAATTAAACTTATAATTATTTTTAATAAATTAAATTATAAAATAATAAAATTAATAAATAAATATTAAATCAATTTATATTGATTTGCACAAAAATCTTTTCAATGTAAATGAAATACTTTACTTAATAAGCTTTAAATTGCATTCTAGATACACCTTCCGGTACATCTACTATGTTACGACTTATCTTACCTTAGTAATAAGAGTGACGGGCGATGTGTGCATATTTTAGAGCTAAAATCAAATTATTAATCTATATAATTTTACTATCAAATCCACCTTCAAAAAATTTTTCATATTTTAATTCGTATAAATAATTTTATTGTAACCCATTTCTACTTAAATATTAGCTACACCTTGATCTGATATATTTTTTAATAAAAAATTATGAAAATTAATATTCTTATAAAATATTCTAATAACGACGGTATATAAACTGAATACAAATTTAAGTAAGGTCCATCGTGGATTATCGATTATAGAACAGGTTCCTCTGAATAGACTAAAATACCGCCAAATTTTTTAAGTTTCAAGAACATAACTACTACTACCTTAATTTTATATTTTTACATTTTAAATAATAGGGTATCTAATCCTAGTTTATTACTAAAATTTTCAAGCTTTAATTAATCAATAAATAATAATTATAAATTTAAAATTTCACCTAATAAATTTACTTTTATTTAAAATAAAACAATTTAACTATATATTAAATAAATTTATTTGCATTATTCGTATAACCGCGACTGCTGGCACAAATTTAGTCAATACTATTTAATATTACTATTTCTAAATTTCTTTAATTAATAATATTAATTACTGCGAATATAAATTATATATATATTATTTAAATAAATATAATTACTTACAAAAATTTACATGTAAATTAAATTAATAATAAATTTTTAAGCTAAAATAAAACTTTATACTTAAAAAAATAATTACATAAAATTTAATAATTATTAATTAATAATTAAATTAATAATTAAAATTAGTATATTTTAATAATAAAATTACTCAAAAATAATTATTTTTGAGTAATTCCTCACGCAAAATTCAAATTTATTTAAAAATCATATTATATAATCCCCTAAATAATATAATATAAATCTTAAATTAAATTTATATATACAATTATTAATAATTTATATAATTTATAATATCCCCTATATATTATAACTACATATATATATTAATTTTTAATAATATAAATAATATTATAAATTATCCCCTAATAATATATAATATTAAATATACATATTATATTTTATTTTATTAATTTTTAATTAAAATAAATAAAATCTCTTTTAAAAAATTGCATGAAAAAACATTTATTTATAAATATTTTTAC